ACTCATTTCCTCCTCCTTGGGGTATTAACAAATAGGGGAGGGGCGATATTTGACAACCCGCCCCCTTTTTTTTTTCATAAATAGGAAGTCTCAAATCCAATTCGGATATTACAAAGATTACCATATATAACACAAAATTTCTCCGCCGATTCTTTCTAGTCGAGCCTCTCGGTCTGTCATTATACCTCGAGAAGTAGAAAGAATTACAACCCCCATCCCGCCTAAAATTCTAGGAATTCGTTGATAGTTAGAATAGATTCGTAGACCGGGTCGACTGATCCGTTTTAAATTTAAAACGTTTCTCTTTCTATAAGGCTTTTTCCTATTCCTCCTATGTCGTAGGGTTAAAACCAAAAAAGATTTGTTGTTTTCTCGATGTTTTCTCGCATTTTCGATAAAACCTTCTCGTAAAAGTATTTTAACAATATTTTCAGTGATATTGGTAGATGCTATTCGAACCACTCTTTTTCTATCCATATCAGCATTTCTTATAGAGGTTATTATGTCAGCAATAGTATCCCTACCCATGATGAATTAATTTTTTTTTCCTCAAAATTTGGATATAATCAACATGTTTTTCTTGTTTTTTTTTTTTTGATAAATATGAATGATTAAAGGTATATGCGTGAGACACAATCTACTAATGAATCTGAATCTATTTCTGAATCTATTTCTTTCAAATACCCTACTATAACCATATCATGGTCTCGTTTTATAATACCTCGGGAGCTAATGAAACTATTTTAGTAAAATTTAACTGTCTCAACTCCCCGGCAATCGCACCAAAAACCCGAGTTCCTTTTGGATTTCCTTCTTGATCAATGAGGACTGCAGCATTGTCATCATATCGTATTATCATACCGCTGTCACGTTTGAGTTCTTTACAAGTACGTACAATTACAGCTCTGACCACTTCTGATCTTTCTAGGGGCATCTTTGGCACTGCTTCTTTAATCACAGCAACAATAACGTCACCGATATGAGCATATCGGCGATTGCTAGCTCCTATGATTCGAATACACATCAATTCTCGAGCCCCGCTGTTATCCGCTACATTCAAATAGGTCTGAGGTTGAATCATATCATTTTTTTTGAATCTGTTCTTTCAAGGCAAAAGGCGAAGAAAAAAAAGAAATATTGTTTGTCCAAAAAAAGAAACCTGCACTTGCTATTTTTTTTTGAATCCCCAAGACAGCTATTCACCTATTTCCTTTCAGTCTATTTTTCCTTTTAGTCTATTCTTCATTTTTATCCCGAAATAATGAATTGAGCCCGTATAGGCATTTTGGACGCTGCTATTGAAATAGCCTTTCTGGCTATATTTTCTGTTACTCCACCCATTTCATAAAGTATGCGGCCCGGTTTAACAACAGCTACCCAATATTCGGGGGATCCTTTCCCCGAACCCATACGTGTTTCTGCGGATCTTACTGTAACCGGTTTGTCTGGAAATATACGTACCCATATTTTTCCACCACGACGTGCATTTCGTGTCATTGCTCGTCGACCTGCTTCTATTTGTCTCGATGTGATCCAAGTGGGTTCAAGTGCCTGAAGAGCATATTTACCGAAACAAATGTGATTACCTCGATAAGATATTCCCTTCATTCTTCCTCTATGTTGTTTACGGAATCTAGTTCTTTTAGGGTTATAGTTGATGGTTGGTTCTGAATTCCATCTCTACTACAGAACCGGACGTGAGAGTTTCTTCTCATCCAGCTCCTCGCGAATAGAATAGAATAGAAAGGATTCACAAATCTTTCATTTCAATTAAGATATACCTTGAATTTAAGATATACATGTATTTAATGAGTAATACGGCGAATCATGTATTTTACCTAATCTAGATCAAATCTATTAGTCATTTGTATATCTTGTTTGGATAGATAACTAAACATATTAATAATTTTTTCTAAATTTTTTTATTTATAGATAATATTGTATTACTTTTTATATTAGAATGTTATAATGACTCTTTACTTTGTTTTGCCCCTTATCCTATTAAATTGACCCAAATTTTGCAAATCAACAAAATCCAGTTTTCGCGGGCGAATATTGACTCTTTCAATCGCTATTTCATTTGTAGGGTTAGCTTATGACTTTTCCGAATAGATGAATCGGTCTCTGGTTCGTTTCGCCATCCCGATCAATGAATCATTCGAATTCGTTTTCAATAGAATCTTTTGGATTCACAGGTTCCATCGTTCCCATCGCTTCTTTCTTAATGGTTAGGTCTTAATTCTACAATGGAGCTCATAATTTAATTTGTTCTTGAGTCAACCCTCTCAGTCTTTATTGGCCCGAAGCTCTTGATTTTTTTTCGATAAGCCGATTCATTTTATTATAGATGAATCAGTATTGATGCTTTATTACATTGCCTTTTATGAGATGACTCATAGACCTTACATATTATTTATATTGGAATTATATATCATTGATAGTCTTTTTATTTCTTTCTCTCACCCTTCCCTTTATCCACACCCTTCTTCTCTATTTCGCT